AGGACGACTTAGTATTTCTTCATTCATTCCCATCCAATCAAAAAATATTTTTTTTTGATTGGGTGAATTGATTTCTTGATCCTGAGGAATCGTAAGATAAAAAAGATCTTTTTTATCAATTTTATCAATTATTTGATAATTATTAGTCCCGGTTTTAGTATTTTTATTCTTGTTGGTATCGATCTTGATCCAGGCCTCAATATCGATTTTCTTTTTAAGACAAAAATGGAGAATTTTCCAATCAAAATATTTTCGATCCGGATTTTTTTCCATATACATAATATCACTTTTTCCTAAATAATTTTTGATAGGGATATCCCCTAGTATATCAAAAAATTTGCCCTTATGTTTATGTGTGTTGTAATTATAAAAACTCTCTCGATTCTTATTTACTTGGAATGGTGATCCATAAATATATGGGTCCCTCTTATTTTCATAATTAATAGATCTATAAGATAAAAGATTATATCTATAGTATTTTTGAAAATTCTCATTTTGATTTGGTAATGAATATACTTCGTAATCGTTTTGTTTTTTGTAATGAATTAATAGGTCTTTTTCATATGAATTCTCTTTGTTTAAATCTTGATTTTGAATTGTACGACATTTATTGATTCTATTTTTCCATTTTGCTGCTATTAATCTAGACCATCTAATCTGAGATAAATGGTATTGATAATGACCTCTTAACCAGTTTTTCCATTGATTTATTCCAGAATTCCGAAGTTTCTTATGTCTTAATTCATAATGAATTATTCCTTGTTTTCCAAAATAATCTTTTATTGAAGTCTTAAGAAAAAAAGACGTTCCGTGATATTGAAGAATAGATCTTAACTTATACAAGTTAAGAACTTGTGTTTGTGATATTTTGTAAAATACATATGCTTGTGACAAGGAGGATAAGTCAAAAAAATTCTGTGAATTCTTATTACTAATATTATAAAGTGACTTTTTTATAGTCGAAATAAAATGAATTTTATTTTGATTTGTTTTATTAATTCTTTTTTTATTTTTTTTATTATTGTAAATGGATTTATCAATCATTTTTTTTGTTGATTCAACAAAAAGTTGTATATTAATTCTGGGAATATTAATAATAGATAGAAGGATATCTGCGTATATCCTTTCAGTGAAAAATTTTATAAAATAATGTAATTTATGGATTAATCGAGTATTTCTTCTTTTTAATATTTGCCAATTTGGTGATTCGAATCTTTTAGCATTATAACTTGTTTTATTAGGACTATCATTTATTTCTGGAGTCACTTTTTTTTTATTTTTTGTAATTCTTTTTATTTGATTTCTGATTGTGCTTGTTCTATCAGTCAGATCTTTCATTTTTTTTTCTGTCAGTAAAAAATTTGTCCAATATGTAGATTGAATTCGACTAAAGGATTTATGAATTATATGATTGCGGGTTATAGAATCTTTTTCTTTTTTTTTTTTAGTTTCGCTTGATTTATATATTTCTCTCAATCTAAATAATAGAATTGGATTTACTTTTGAGAGTTCTTTTTTTATTTTTTTTAAAAACGGAATGCCCTTGATAATCCATTTTTTTGTTTTTTTTGAGATATTTAGAAATTTTGTTCTTTCTTTTAAAACTTTTAGAAATATAAAATACTTTTTTTTCAATTTTCCAATTTTTTTTTCGAGTTTCTTAAAAATGGGTTCAAAAAAGGAAGGCCGTTTTTGGGGAGAACCAAAAGGAAGTTCAGCTTCCATTCCCCAAACCGTTAAAAAAAAAAAATCATCTTTTTGTCCTTTCTTTTTGATTCGATCTATATGAGAGGACCGTGGCTTAGATCTGTGCCAGGGTTTCAGACAGAAAGGAAATAGCATCTTTATTTGAATACCGTCTATTAACCAATTTTTCGGAAATTCTGTTTCTGATAATTGAACACCATTATAGGTGCATTTAACATGCATTTCTTTATTCCATTCATTTAAATCCTCAGACCACTCAGGAAATTGTAATAATAGCATACGGCCAATATTTTTAGCTATTATCAATGACGGTAATATAATATATTTTCTAAGAATCGATTGAGTTATTAACATGGAACCTCTTATTACTTGAGCAAATGGAATGGTATCCCAGGCTTCTGCTACTTCTATCCGCGCTTTCTCTTTTCTTTTGTTCTCTTCTTTTTTGTCCTTTTCCTTTTTTTCCCTTTCTTTTATTTTTTCTTCTGTATAATCTGAAATTTTTAATTCTGCTCCCTTTCCTATACAATTTCTAAAAATGAGTTTTATCAGTTCGGAGATATCAAAAAAAAAAGGGTGTGATTTGTCTATTCTGTCCAAAAAAAGCGGAGAATGTGCATTTGCTTGAAAAAGTTCCCAAATAACTGTTTTACATCTTTGGGCTCGCATTGAACCTTTGATTATGTCTCGACGAAAATCAGATTGTTGCGAATATCGTATCAAAGCTACTTCGTCTCTTTTATTAGAATTATTAGTATCCTTATTATTAGGATCGGTATTTCCCCGGTTATCA